TCTTAGCCCGATCAGGAAGGAAACAAGCTACAGCGACAGAAGATTTTGATGTTCATATATCTTATTTAAGCGGCTTCGGTGAAATTTATTTGTACCAGTACGTGTTTTTTGGTTGTTGCTTGTTTTTTATTTAGTTGATTAGAAAATATTGTTTTTGTGGCAGTACTACGCGTGTATATTTATATAGATAATATAATATCCTATTCTAATATAGAATTCTATAATAGTTTCAATTGCTGATCCATGTATATTTATATGATAATAAAGGATTATATAAAATACAACTAACAGTATAGTGGGTATAGCTACCTATTAATGGAATTAAAGAGTATTTAAATATTAAAAATTTATATTAAATATAATCGTTACCATATGGAGTATATTTATATTAACATAAGCAATTTTATTATTTTAATATAAAATAAAATAAATTATATATAGAATGAAAACTTATCAATAAATGGAATTAATGATTAATATTCATCTTATAGGCGTAAATATTTATTTTAAAGGATGATTCTTATATATAAGGCCTGTTATCCAACAATTCTAAACTTATTATAGTTAAAAAAAAAATAAGTTTAGAATTGTTGGATAACAGGCATAAACCAATTATATATACTGCTTGGTGGGGTTTGTATATTATATGTGAAATTTATTTGTACCAGTGCGTGTTTTTTGGTTGTTGTTTATTTTTTATTTATTTGATTAGAAAATATTGTTTTTGTGGCACTACTACGTACACTAACCCCATGCGTGAATTTGATTTATATTTGTGCTTTTCATTGCTTTCAATTAGTAGTTGTTATATTTGTTCCATATTAAATATATGTTCTAATTAATAGCAAGGGGTTGCACAGGTTTTTTTCTCGCGGGTGTGCAGAATAGCGGGGTTTTTTACTGACTGGGCTAAAAAAGTTTAAATACTTGGAGGTAACTGTTTGATTTGTGTTACTCTGTACTTCGATGTATATATAATGTTATTAGTATGTTCATTATTTGTACCATGTTGTTTTATATTGTGTCGAGATAGAAGTTTTATTCTTGCTTTTCCGTTCAATTTATTTTTGTTCTATATGTAAGTTTATGCGTGATTTCTTATGATTCTAGATGGATTGTTGGAGATAATTTTTTATTCTCATTAGTTATGATTGGTTGATCAAATATTTTTGTATCCAGCAATATATTTTAGTTTCGGTTAAATTTTGTGCCAGCAGCCGCGGTTATACCTTGGAAGCGTTTGAATGTGTTTGGCTTTGTAGTTATATTATATTATATGGTTGATATTGTTTTTTGTGGTTTTTAGGTGAAATTTTTATTTTTGTTGTTTATCGCTTATAAGTTTGGAAGCTGTGAAATTCTTTTTATAGACTAGGATTAGATACCCTATTATTTTGGAATGTTAATTTTTGTGCTTGAGTAGTATTAGTTATGTTCTTGAAACTTAAAGAATTTGGCGGTATCTCATTCCATTCAGAGGAATCTGTCTCGTTATCGATAGTCCGCGTTGGACCTTACTTAGGTTGTTTTATGGTTTGTATACCGCCGTTTATTGATTATCTTTTTAGGGTTAAGTGATTTTCTTGTTTCTTTATTTTGATTTATTTCAGGTCAAGGTGCAGCTTGTTTCTAAGTGTATGATGGATTACATTGTTATTTGTTTTTGGATTGTTGATTTTAATATTGACATGAAATTGGATTTGGTTGTAATGGTTTGTAGATTGTTTTTATGATATTGGTTTTGGGATATGTACACATCGCCCGTCGCTCTCGTTTAATTATTAATGAGATAAGTCGTAACAAAGTGGTTGTACCGGAAGGTGCAGCTGGATTGAATGTTTATTGTTAGTCAGATCATTTCTGTTAGTTGAGTTTTCATTTACACTGAATTATTATACCGTGCGATTCGGTATGATCTGATTATTGATTATCTTGTTGTTGATTGGAATGTTATTATTTTATTTTGATTGAAATATCATTATTGGTTGCTGTATTTTTTAGATTTAATTTTTTATACGATAGATTATTTGTACCGTGTGGGGTGGAATTTATAAATGTTTTAAAGGAAGTTAATTTTATTTGTTGTACCTTGTGTATCAGGGTTCATTGAATTTTATTATTTATTTTTATTTCCCGATTTTAAAGGAGTTAATGGCTTATTTTATTTATTGTTTCAACAATATTAATAATAGGTTGTTGGTAATGAGATGTTATTCGTCTTTTGTGGTTTCTGGTTTTTCAAGAAATGAATTCAATTCATGCATCATATTTAATTTCTGTTATCATATTATTTATTTTTATTTGATGCTAAGATTAAGGGGGATTAGCTCCTTATTCTATTGTTATAATTTTTGTTTAAATTTGGTTTTGTGGATTTTATATTGATTTTCAATTTGATTATGTTAAAATTTTACTTGTTCTTTTATTTATTTTATTGTAATTTAATTATTTTATTGAAATGTTTTCTTTACCTTTTTATGAGTGGTAATTATTGTGGAATTAGTAAATCTTAATTATTATTTTGTTTGGCTGTAGATGTTAATTATTTCTTAGGAATTAGGCAAAGTATTTAATGTCCGCCTGTTTAACAAAAACATCTCTTCTTGTTAGTTTTTGAAGTATGGTCTGCCCACTGACTTATATGGTTGAAGGGCCGCGGTATTTTGACCGTGCAAAGGTAGCATAATCATTAGTTCTTTAATTGTGATCTGGTATGAATGGCTTGACGAGGCATTAGCTGTCTTGGTTATATCTTTATTGAATTTGGTTTTTGAGTTAAAATTCTCAAATGTTTTTATGGGACGAGAAGACCCTATAGAGTTTAACATTTTTCTTGTTGTATTTTTATGTTTGTTTATTGTTTAAATATGATGAATGTTTTGTTGGGGTGATGGGAGGAATTTTTTAAACTCCTCTTTATTGAATTGTATATTTATTTATAGTTTTGTTATGATCCATTTATTTTGATTATAAGATTAAATTACCTTAGGGATAACAGCGTTATCTTCCTTGAGAGTTCTTATTGGCATGGGGGTTTGCGACCTCGATGTTGGATTAAGATAAATTTTCGGTGTAGGAGCTGAATTTGATTGGGTCTGTTCGACCCTTAAAATCTTACATGATCTGAGTTCAGACCGGCGTGAGCCAGGTTGGTTTCTATCTATATTATATTTTTATGCCTTAGTACGAGAGGACCGGGTATTTGGAATAATTTTATTTATATTTGATTATTATTAATATGATACTATTTTGGCAGACAAGTGCATTGGATTTAGAATCTATTAATGTAAATTTTTATTTTACAAGTAGTATATGTTGGATTTTTTTTTTATTGTTGTTGTGTTTTTGTTTTTGATGATTTTTGTCATGGTTGGTGTGGCATTTCTTACTTTGTTGGAGCGCAGGGTTTTAGGATATGTTCATATTCGTAAGGGTCCTAATAGGGTTGGTTTTGTTGGTATTCTTCAGCCTTTTAGAGATGCTATTAAGTTATTTACTAGGGAGCAGTATTTTCCTTTGGTTTCTAATTATCTAATTTATTATTTTTCTCCTGTTTTTGGGTTTTTTCTCTCTTTGTTGGTTTGGTTAGTAATTCCTTATTTGAGTGGTTTTATCTCTTTTGAGTTGGGTTTATTATTTTTTTTGGCTTGTACTAGACTTGGTGTTTATACGGTTATGATTGCTGGTTGGTCTTCTAATTCTGGTTATTCTTTGTTGGGTGGTCTTCGTGCTTTGGCTCAAACAATTTCTTATGAGGTAAGATTGGCTTTTATTTTGCTTTCTTTTGTTGTTTTAGTTTGTAGATATAATTTGGCTTATTTTTATTTTTTTCAAGTTTACTTGTGATTAATTTTTTTTTCATTTCCTTTGTCATTTGTTTGATTTATTTCCTGTTTAGCTGAAACTAATCGTACTCCTTTTGATTTTGCTGAGGGTGAATCTGAGCTTGTATCTGGTTTTAATGTTGAATATGGTGCTGGTGGTTTTGCGTTGATTTTTTTGGCTGAGTATGCTAGAATTCTTTTTATGAGTATGTTGTTTTGTATTATTTTCTTGGGTAGAGATCTTTATTCATTTTTCTTTTATGTAAAACTTACTTTTATTTCTTTTATATTTATTTGGGTTCGTGGCACTTTACCTCGATTTCGTTATGATAAGTTGATGTATTTGGCTTGAAGGAGATTTTTACCTCTTTCGTTAAATTATCTTTTGTTCTTTGTTGGTGTTAAATGTTTTATTTTCTCTTTGTTGTAGTGTATTAATTTGAGTACAAGTTAATAGGAGATTTTAACTCCTTTCACAATGTTTTCAAGGCATTGGGCTTAATTCTTTGCTTTTTAACTCTAATCTGTTATTTTATCTCATAATTTAGTTATCATGGGGTTTATTACGTAGTATGCGAAGTATATTGTTGTTAGGATTTGTCCTGTTAGGACATATGGGTCTTCTACTGGTCGTGCTCCGATTCATGTAAGTAGAATTACAGTATTGGTTATTGTTCAGAATAATACTTGGTTGATTGGGTAGAATTGAATTCCTCGGAATTTGGATTTATTTGTTGGTAAAATGAATAGGATTGCAATTGATATTGCAAGGGCAATTACTCCTCCCAGCTTATTAGGAATGGATCGTAGAATTGCATATGCGAATAGGAAGTATCATTCAGGTTGGATATGAACTGGTGTTACTAGGGGGTTGGCTGGAGTAAAGTTGTCTGGGTCTCTTAGTATGTATGGTTCCTTTAGGGTTAAAAATGTTAGTGCTATTAGTGTGATTGTGAATCCTAAAACATCCTTTGTTGTGAAGTATGGATGGAAGGGGATTTTATCTGTGTTTTTATTTAATCCCAATGGATTGTTTGATCCTGTTTGGTGTAGGAATAATAGGTGGATTAATACTATTGCTGCAATTACAAATGGTATTAGGAAGTGCAGTGCGAAAAATCGTGTAAGGGTTGCGTTGTCTACTGCAAAGCCCCCTCATACTCATTGAACAATTTCATTTCCTATATATGGGATTGCTGATAATAGGTTTGTGATTACAGTAGCTCCTCAGAATGACATTTGTCCTCATGGTAAAACATATCCTATAAATGCTGTTGCTATAGTTAGAAATAGGATTACTACCCCCACGGATCATGTATGTATAAAGTTATATGATCCGTAGTATATGTTTCGTCCGGTATGTAGGTAAATACAAATGAAGAATATTGATCCTCCGTTTGCATGTAGTGTTCGTAGTAGTCATCCATAGTTTACGTCTCGACAAATGTGTCTGACTCTTCTGAATGCAAGATCAATATTTGGGCAGTAATGTATGGCTAGGAATAATCCAGTTACAATTTGTGCCACTAAGCACATTCCTAGCAGTGATCCGAAATTTCACCAACCACTAATTGTTGATGGTGTGGGAAGGTCTACTAAGGCATCGTTTGCGATTTTGAATAGTGGGTGTTTATTTCGTGTGGGTTTATTCATTATCTTGTGTGTCGTAATGGTCCCCTTGATACATTAATGATGTTTACCACTACAATTAGTGTTATTAGTATATATAGAACTAGTAGTGTTGTTATGGTTCCTATTATTTGGTTATATATTACTGTTGTGGTGGTTATGATTTCATTTTCTATTATGGTTTCGTGTATATTTATTTCTTTGTTGTTGGTTGTATTTGGTATTATGAATGTTAGGATTGGTAGTGTTATTAATGTGATTGTTAGTATTTTATTTGATGGTGAGAATATTTCGTTTGATGCTAGTCTTGTTATGTATATAAACAGGACTAATATACCTCCGATTATGATTATAAATAAGATATATGAGAATCAAAATCTTTTGTATATTGTTCCTCTAATAAGGCACACTAATGTTGTTTGTATTAGTAATAGTATTCCTATTGCTATGGGATGTTTTATTTGTGTAGATATTACTCTTGTTATTGTTCTTAAGGATATAATTAAATTTGTTATGTCAGGGGGTATTTTATTTAAAATGTTAGTTTTGGGGATTAATGATATGGTTATTTACCTTTCCCCTGAAGTTTTAAAAGGTTATTCCTTATTTTTGATTTACAAGACCAATATTTTTTTTTAAATTATTAAAACTTAATGAAATCTGGGGATTAATGATATGGTTATTTACCTTTCCCCTGAAGTTTTAAAAGGTTATTCCTTATTTTTGATTTACAAGACCAATATTTTTTTTTAAATTATTAAAACTTAATGCCAATGTGGTTATATTTTTTTGTTGTTTATTTTTGTGGTATTTGGGCTTTTTCTTCTAGTCGTAAACACCTTCTTATTACTTTGCTTAGATTGGAATTTGTTGTGTTGGTTCTTTATTTTTCTATTTATTTCTATTTATGTAGTTTTAATTATAGTTTATTTTTTGTTGTTTATTTTTTGGTTTTTTCTGTTTGTGAGGGGTCATTGGGATTGTCTATTTTGGTTTCTATAATTCGTAGTCATGGTAATGATTATTTTCAGTCTTATAGAGTTCTTCAATGTTAAGGTTTCTTTGTTTTTTGATTTTTTTAACCCCTTTGTGTATATTTTCTGGGTTTTGGTGATTAATTAGTTCTTTATTATTTTTTATTTCTTTTGTTTATTTATTTTTATTTCCTTATTTTTTTTGTTGAAGTGGTTTGAGTTATATGTTTGGTTGTGATTTAATTTCCTATGGTCTTATTCTTCTTAGTTTATGGATTTGTGTTCTTATGATTTTGGCTAGAGAATCTATTTTTCGTTTAGGTTATTTTTCTGGTCTTTTTCTTTTTGTTGTTATTGTTCTTACTATTATGTTGTATTGCACTTTTAGAAGAATTGGTCTTCTTTCTTTTTATATTTTTTTTGAAAGTAGATTGATTCCTACTTTATTTTTAATTTTAGGCTGGGGATATCAACCCGAGCGGGTTCAGGCTGGTATTTATTTATTGTTTTATACATTGTTGGCTTCTCTTCCTTTACTTGTTGGTATTTTATATATTTATAGTTCTTTGGGGGGATTATGTTTATTTATATTGCATGGGGATAACTTGCTGGTTGGTGGATTATTTTATGTTTGTATAATTTTTGCCTTTTTGGTTAAAATGCCTATATTTATGGTTCATTTATGACTTCCTAGGGCCCACGTTGAGGCTCCTGTTTCTGGTTCTATGATTTTGGCTGGTATTTTGTTGAAGTTAGGTGGTTATGGTCTTCTTCGTGTTTTTCCTCTTTTGTTTAAATTTGGATTCAGGTTTAGTGTTGTTTGGGTTTCTTTGAGTTTGGTTGGTGGTCTTTTTGTTAGTTTATTTTGTATACGGCAGACTGATTTGAAGTCATTAATTGCTTATTCTTCTGTAGCTCACATAAGTATAGTTATTGGTGGTATTATGACTATGAATTATTGGGGGGTTTGTAGATCTTTTGCTTTGATAATTGCTCATGGTTTGTGTTCTTCTGGTCTTTTTTGTCTTTCTAATATTACTTATGAGCGTTTTGGTAGACGGAGTCTTTTGGTTAATAAGGGTTTAATTAATTTAATACCTAGAATGTCTATGTGATGGTTTTTATTGAGAGCTTGTAATATGGCTGCTCCCCCTTCTCTTAATCTTCTTGGTGAAATTGGTTTGTTGAGTAGATTGATTTCTTGATCTTGATGCCTTATGTTCGTTTTGATTTTTTTATCATTTTTTAGTGCTGCTTATACTCTTTATATATACTCTTATAGCCAGCATGGTATTATTTATTCTGGATTGTATTCGTGTTCTTTAGGATATCTTCGTGAGTTTTTATTGTTATTTTTGCATTGGTTTCCATTAAATTTAGTTATTTTAAAGGTGGATGTTGCTGTTTTTTGAGTTTAGGTTTAATCTAAATAGTTTAAGTATAAAATGTTGGTTTGTGGTGCCAATGATATAGTTGTATTTTAGAATGATTATGTCTATTTGTTTTGTTAGATTTATTTTTTTGATTCTTTTAAGTTTCTTTTGTTGCTTTTGTGGTATGTTTTTTATTATAAATGATTTGGTTTATTTTGTTGATTGGAATATTATTACATTGAATGGTAGTTCTGTTATTATGACTTTTTTATTTGATTGAATGTCTTTGTTGTTTATGGGGTTTGTTTTTATGATTTCTTCTTTGGTTATTCTATATAGAGATGATTATATGTTTGGTGATTTGAATATTGTTCGGTTTATTTTACTAGTTTTGATATTTGTTGTTTCTATAATGTTTTTGATTATTAGTCCCAATATTATTAGTATTTTGTTGGGTTGAGATGGTTTGGGGCTGGTTTCTTATTTGTTAGTAATTTATTATCAGAATATAAAGTCCTATGGTGCCGGTATATTGACTGTTTTGTCTAATCGTATTGGTGATGTTGCTTTATTGATGGCTATTGCTTGGATGATTAATTTTGGTAGATGGAGCTTTATTTATTATTTGGATTTTATATCGGGTTCTATTGAGATAGAATTGATTTCTTTTCTTGTTGTTTTGGCTGCTATAACTAAAAGTGCCCAAGTTCCGTTTTCTGCCTGATTGCCTGCGGCTATAGCTGCTCCCACGCCCGTTTCTGCTTTAGTCCATTCCTCTACTTTGGTTACTGCGGGTGTTTATCTTCTTATTCGGTTTAGCCCTTCTTTTGGTTATTGGTTGAATATATTCTTATTACTGGTTTCTGGTTTGACTATGTTTATAGCAGGTCTTGGGGCTAATTTTGAATTTGATTTGAAGAGGATTATTGCTTTATCTACTTTGAGACAGTTGGGTTTGATGATTATAACAATTTCTATTGGACTTCCTGGGTTGGCTTTTTTTCATCTATTAACTCATGCTTTATTTAAGGCTTTATTATTTATGTGTGCTGGTGGTGTTATTCATTCTATGGGGGATTCTCAGGATATTCGGTTTATAGGTGGTTTATCTATTTATATACCATTTGTTTCTTCAAGATTGATGGTTTCTAATTTTGCTCTTTGTGGTATGCCCTTTTTGGCTGGATTTTATTCTAGGGATTATATTTTGGAAATGTTTTCTATGAGATATGTTAATGCGTTTGGTTTTTTATTGTTATTTTTATCTACAGGTTTAACTGTTTGTTATACCTTTCGTTTATTTTATTTTGTTATGTGTGGTGATTTTAATTTTGTTCCTTCCTATTCTATAGTTGAGGTCCATTATAATATAGTGTTTGGTATGATTGGTTTGTTGATTATGTCTATCTTTGGTGGTGGTTCTCTTATGTGGTTGATTTGTCCTACTCCTTCTGTTATTTGTTTACCTTATTATTTGAAGTTCCTTACTTTGTTCGTTATTTTCTTGGGGGGTTGGCTTGGTTATATAATAGCTGGATTTGCCTTTGGTGACAATTTAATTTCTATTAATTTGTATAAAACTTCTTCATTTGTTGGTTCTATGTGGTTTATACCATTTTTTTCTACTTATGGGGTATCATTTAGTCCCCTGGGTATTGGTTATAGAGCAACCAGGGTTTTTGATTCAGGTTGGATGGAATACTTTGGTGGTCAAGGGATGTATTGGATTCTCTTTAATTTTGGTAAGGTTAATCAGTGGTTTCAGTATAATAGACTTAAGGTTTTTTTAGGGTTCTTTGTTATGTGAGTTATTATTTTATTATTTTTTCTTATTTATTACTTAAATAGCTTATAATTTAGAGCGCAACACTGAAGATGTTGATGAGGTAATTTTTACCTTTGAGTAAAAGTATTTATAAAAGTTTTTCTTTGTCTTTACAGTGAAAATGTAATGTTTAATATCTAAACTATATAAATTAGAAGTGTAAACGGATTTTAACCGCTATAGTGATAAGTTAGCAGCATTCACTTTTTCTACCACTTCCTTAACTGGAATATATTAATTCAATTTTATTATTAACAATAATATACCTCTCTTTGGTTTCAGTTAATTTAAAATGAGGATAAATAAGATTATCTAAGATCAGGTCGAAACTGATTGCAAATTTTGCTTCTCATTTGATCAGATGAGGCTAACTATTCGATTGATAGTACTTTTTGAATGCAACTCAAATGTTATTGTTAACTATAGTCCCGTTTAGTTTCTTCATTCTAAGGATCCTTGATTTCATTCGTGGTATAGTCCAATAATTAAGATTAATAGGAAAACTGATCTAATGATTAGCCATGATTTTATATTTGATGTTGATATAATGATTGGTATAGGTAATAGTAGTGCAATTTCTACGTCAAAGATTATGAAGATTACTGCAATTAGGAAGAACCGTGATGAGAATGGTAGGCGAGCTGAGTTTTTTGGATCGAATCCACACTCAAATGGTGATCTTTTTTCTCGGTCTTCATTTATTTTCTTTGAAATTAGTGTTGCTAGTAGTATAATGGCTAATGATAGTATGATTGTTATTATTGATGCTGTTATGATTATTATAATTATTTATCTTGTTTTCACAAATTTCTTGATTGGAAGTCAAGTATACTTTCTTGTATTAGATAAATATTGTTTTATCTTCCTCATCAGTAAATTGAGATATATAGGAATAGTCATACTACGTCTACGAAATGTCAGTATCATGCTGCCGCTTCAAACCCAAAGTGGTGATTAGATGAGAAGTGTAGGGTTAAATGTCGTAGAAGGCAAGTAGTTAGGAATGTTGTTCCAATAATTACGTGTAGTCCGTGGAATCCTGTTGCCACGAAAAATGTTGATCCGTAGGCTGAATCAGCAATTGTAAATGGTGCTTCAAAGTATTCATATGCTTGTAGTGCGGTAAAGTATAACCCTAGTAATACAGTGAAGAATAAACCTTGGGTTGCTTGTGTGGCGTTATTTTCCAATAATCCGTGATGGGCTCATGTTACAGTTACTCCTGATGCAAGTAGGATTGCAGTATTTAGTAAAGGTACTTGTATCGGGTTGAATGGTTGAATTCCTGTGGGTGGTCAAGTTGATCCTAGTTCAATTGTTGGTGATAGTCTTGTGTGGAAAAATGCTCAGAAGAATGATACAAAGAATAAGACTTCTGATACAATAAATAGAATTATTCCTCATCGCAATCCTTTTGTTACTATTTTTGTATGTAATCCTTGATATGTTCCTTCTCGGGTAACGTCTCGTCATCACTGGATTATAGTTAGTACGGTGATGATTGCTCCAATTCCCAGTAAGGTGTCATCGTATTGATGGAATCATTTAATTAGTCCTATTAGTGTAACTATTGCTCCGATGGCTCCTGTAAGTGGTCATGGTCTTTTATTTACTATGTGGAATGGGTGGTTTTCGTGTATTGACATTAGTTGACTTCTCTAGAATATAAAGTTCTTAGGATTGCAAATACATATGATTGAATTACGGCTACTGCTGCTTCTAGAATTAGTAAGAGGATTTGTGCAATAATTAGTACGGTTAGTATAGATCTTCTTATTGATGGTCCATTATTTCCCAGTAAGGTTAGCAGTAGGTGACCTGCAATTATATTAGCTGTCAGTCGTACTGCTAAGGTTCCTGGTCGGATTAGGTTTCTAATGGTTTCAATGATTACTATAAAGGGTATTAATAGGGTTGGAGTACCTTGTGGTACTAGGTGTTCAAATATGTGATTGGTGTTCTTGATTCATCCAAATAGCATAAATCTTACTCACAAGGGTAGGGCTAAAGTTAGTGTGAGTGTTAGATGTCTTGTTCTAGTGAAAATATATGGGAATAATCCCAAGAAATTGTTTATTAGGATTATTAAGAATAGGGATGTAAGGATAAATGAGTTTCCCCTATTTTCATTTCCTTTTCTTAAAATAGTTTTTATTTCTTGGTGTAATTTATTTATTAGTAGGCTTATTATTATGCTATTTCGTGATGGGATTAGTCAGATTCTTGTTGGGATTAATAGTAGTCCAATGATTGTTCTTGTTCAATTTAATGGAAGGTTACTAATTTCTGTTGTTGGGTCAAAGATTGAGAATAGATTTCTTATCACTTTCAATTTATTTTATAAGTATTGATATTTTTCTTTCTTTTTGTTTGTCTGTTTGGTGATTGAGTAAAGTAGTTTATAATATTGAATATTAGGAATGTTGTCAGAAATGCGATGTATAGTATTGTTCATTCTATGGGTATTATTTGGGGTATAAAAGGATATCTTTTGATTATTTCAGTTTGACATTCTGATGTTATATAATTAACTAATCCTTTATCATCAGAGATATGTGCTAGGATATCATGAGCTGGTTTAAGAGACCATTACTTGCTTTCAGTCATCTGATGATTCTCTTATCTTTGATACTCAGTTAATGAATTGATTTGTTGATACTCTCTCGATTACAATTGGTATGAATCTGTGATTTGCTCCACAGATTTCTGAACATTGTCCATAAAGTAGTCCTGGACGATTAATGGAAAAGCTGGTTTGGTTTAGTCGTCCAGGTGTGGCATCTGTTTTTACTCCAAGTCTCGGTACTGCTCATGAGTGTAGGACATCTGCTGCTGTTACAATTATTCGAATTGGTGAATTTATTGGTAGTACTACTCGGTTATCTGTATCTAGTAGTCGGAATGTATTTATTTGTTGATCCTCTTGTTGTACTATATATGAGTCGAATTCAAGCTTTGTGAAGTCTGAATATTCATAGCTTCAGTATCATTGATGTCCTACTGTTTTTAGTGTTACCACTGGATTATGGATTTCGTCTATTAAGTAGAGTAGTCGAAGAGATGGGATTGCGATGAATACTAAGATAATTGCGGGTGCAATTGTTCAAACAGTTTCGATTATTTGTCCTTCTAAAATAAATCGTGCGGTTTGTTTGTTTTGGATAATTCTGATTATTGTGTAAAATACTGTTGTGATAATTATTAATATAATTATTAGTGCATGGTCATGAAAGTAGATTAGTTGTTCTATGACGGGCGATGCTCTATCTTGTAATGTTAAGTTTAACCATGTTGTCATTGGTTTCTAATGAAAGTTTATAAAACTTTATTTGTGGAGCTTAAATCCAATGCACTTGTCTGCCACGTTAGAATAGTATTAGTTTATGCCAATGAGATGGTTGGGAGTTCTGAGTATCTGTGTTCTGCTGGTGGGAAATTTTGTAGCCATTCTACTGAATTTCTTGTGTGAGTGGGGAATAGGATTAGTCGATTTGATGTAATTCTTTCTCATATAATGAATAGGAATATTATTACACTAACGAATGAGATTGTTGATCCTATTGACGAGATGATGTTTCATGTGGTATAAGCATCTGGGTAGTCTGAGTATCGTCGTGGCATTCCTGCTAGTCCTAAAAAGTGTTGTGGGAAGAAGGTTAGGTTTACTCCCACGAATATAACGGCGAATTGGGCCTTTAATCACTTTGGGTTTATAGTAAGTCCAGTGAATAAGGGGAATCATTGTACAAATCCTCCTATGATTGCAAATACTGCTCCTATAGATAGGACGTAGTGGAAGTGTGCTACTACATAGTATGTATCATGTAATACAATATCAATTGATGAGTTTGCTAATACTACTCCAGTTAGACCTCCTATGGTGAATAGGAATACAAATCCTAGAGCTCATAGACAAGCTGCTCTATATGTTATTCGGGTACCATATATTGTTGCAAGTCATCTGAAGATTTTAATCCCAGTGGGTACAGCAATAATTATTGTTGCTGATGTAAAGTATGCTCGTGTATCAACGTCTATTCCTACTGTGAATATGTGGTGTGCCCATACTACGAATCCTAGTAATCCAATTGCTATTATGGCAAAGATTATTCCTAGATTTCCAAATGCTTCCTTTTTCCCTCTTTCATGACAGATAATGTGAGAAATTATACCAAACCCTGGTAGAATAAGAATATAAACTTCAGGGTGTCCGAAGAACCAGAATAGATGTTGGTATAGGATTGGATCTCCACCTCCTGCTGGGTCAAAGAATGATGTATTTAGGTTGCGATCTGTTAATAATATTGTAATTGCTCCTGCTAGAACTGGTAGTGATAAAAGTAATAGAAGGGCAGTAATGGCAATTGATCACACAAATAGAGGGATTCGTTCAGGCTTTATGCTTTTGGGCTTTATGTTGATTGTAGTTGTAATGAAGTTAACTGCCCCTAGAATTGAGGATACTCCCGCCAAATGTAGGGAGAAGATGGCTAAATCTACAGATGCTCCAGCATGGGCGATTCCTCTTGCAAGGGGAGGATAAACAGTTCATCCTGTTCCTACACCACTTTCTACTGTTCTACTAGTAAGAAGAAGAGTTAGGGATGGTGGAAGTAGTCAAAAACTTATATTATTTATTCGTGGGAATGCTATGTCTGGTGCTCCTAATATTAATGGTACTAATCAGTTTCCGAATCCTCCAATTATGATTGGCATAACTATGAAGAAAATTATAACGAAGGCGTGGGCTGTGACAATAACGTTATAAATTTGGTCATCTCCAATTAGGGATCCAGGTTGTCCTAGTTCTGTTCGAATAAGCATTCTTAGGGAAGTTCCTACTATCCCTGACCAAGCTCCGAATACAAAATATAATGTTCCAATGTCTTTGTGATTAGTTGAGAAGAATCATCGGGTGAACATTAGTGGGATGGCTGAGAATAATTAGGCGATAGGCTGTAAATCTATTTAGGAGTGTTTATATTGCTCTTCCACTATTTGGGGCCTTGTATTCATTTTGTGATTATAGAATGCAATTCTGTAGGGGTGAGTTGAAGGACTTACCAAGGCCTAAAGGAAAGCCCTTTATTTATAGCTTTGAAGGTTATTAGTTTAGAATATTTAACTTAAGGCCTTATTTAGTTAATGTTGGTAATTATTGTGCAGGCCACTAATCCTGTAAGGGAGATTGAAGACAATATTAGTGTCCATGAGGTTCTAATTGATTTATTTTTGTGGGATTTTAAATTTCATTTTGGTTCTGCGCTTAGGATTATAAATCTTGAATAAGAAATTTTTAGGTAGTAGTATAATGTAATTAGTGATGTTACTACTACAATTGTTGCTAGTGGGGCCAAGTTGTTCGTGATTATAGCTTGGATAACAATTCATTTTGGTAGGAATCCAAGGAAGGGTGGGAGACCACCTAAAGATAGTAGTGATGTATATATTATGAATTTAATTGTTGTGGTGTCCCTATTTGTTATTATGGTTTGGTTAATGAATGATACTCCTGATAGTTTGATTGCCGATACTACGGTTAATGCTAGGATTGAATAAATAATGAAATATATTATTCACATATTTTCACTTGTGGTAAGTGCAATTAATATTCATCCAGTATGGTTGATTGATGAGTAAGTTAGGATCTTTCGTATGGAGGTTTGGTTTAAACCTCCGATCGACCCCACAATCGTAGATATCAAAATGATTGTTAGTGTGAAGGCATTGATTTCAATCAGGTAAGATATTAATATCAATGGGGCGGCCTTTTGCACTGTTATTAGTAGTGCACAATTTTCTCATCTTAATCCCTCTATTACTCCTGGAAATCATCAGTGGAAGGGTGCTGCTCCACTTTTTAACAGGAGAGGGGTAGAAATTACCACGGGTGCATATGGGTTTCTATCGAATGAGAATAAATCTTCCGTCAGTGTTTTTATTACTACTATAAATAGAAGTGTAGCCGAGGCTAGCACTTGTACAATGAAATACCTTAGTGAGGCTTCTGTATTGTACATATTTTTGACATTGGACATTAAAGGGATAAACGATATTAGATTGATTTCCAGTCCAATCCATGCTCCTAGTCATGAATTGGAGGATACAGATACTAATATACCCCCTACTAAGGTGATTAATAGGAGGACTTTTGTTGAGTTGCTGGGCATTAGAGAAGAGAGTTTAAACTCTATTTATGGGGTATGAACCCATTAGCTTATATTAGCTTACTTTTCTATATTAATAGCTTGTTGGTACATCTTGGTGTATGATGCACGGTGGCTTTTGATGCTTGCTGGTGATAGTTTGATTCTGTTAGATGTAATGAAGGTAGTTGATACTACATGTTTTATCCTATCACGATAGTCCTATTAGTTCAGGCACATCATTGGTGGGGTTTGTATATTATATGTGAAATTTATTTGTACCAGTGCGTGTTTTTTGGTTGTTGTTTATTTTTTATTTATTTGATTAGAAAATATTGTTTTTGTGGCACTACTACGCGTGTGTATTTATATAGATAATATAATATCCTATTCTAATATAGAATTCTATAATAGTTTCAATTGCTGATCCATGTATATTTATATGATAATAAGGGATTAAATAAAATACAACTAACAGTATAGTGGGTATAGCTACCTATTAATGGAATTAAAGAGTATTTAAATATTAAAAATTTATATTAGATATAATCGTTACCATATGGAGTATATTTATATCAATATAAGCAATTTTATTATTTTAATATAAAATAAAATAAATTATATATAGAATAAAAATTTATCAATAAATGAAATTAATGATTAATATTCATTTTATATGGATATAAAATAGATAAATTTACATATAAGTTTAAAAATTAT